AAAAACAAGCAAAGGGTGGAATACCACAAAGAGAGAGCGTACCTATAAAAAAAGCAGTTTTTGTTATTGGGGTATGTTTTGTTAACCCGCCCATAAGAACCATATTTTGACTTTTTTCTGGAGAATATCCAACAATAGCTTCCATTGAATGAATAATAGATCCGGATCCTAAGAACAACAATGCTTTTGAATAAGCATGAGTAATCAAATGGAATAGAGCGGCTCTATAGGAGCCCATACCTAGAGCTAACATCATATAACCCAATTGAGACATTGTAGAATAGGCCAAATTTCTCTTAATATCTTTTTGAGCAATAGCTAAAGTAGCTCCCAATACTAATGTTATTATACCTATGAAAGCTATTCCATTCATTATGGGGGGTATTACCATGAAAAGAGGAAGAAGTCGAGCTACAAGAAAAATGCCTGCCGCTACCATAGTAGCAGCATGTATAAGAGCGGAAATAGGAGTAGGTCCTTCCATAGCATCTGGTAACCATACATGAAGGGGGAATTGGGCAGATTTAGCAACAGAACCACAAAATAACAATAGGGCACACAAAGTAACAAAAAAAACATTAACGTCATTATTATAAATCAAGTTATTGAATATTTGAAACAAATCCCGAAATTCCAAACTACCCGTTATCCAATAAAGACCCAAAATTCCTAATAATAAACCAAAATCCCCGATACGATTAGTTACAAACGCCTTTTGACAAGCATTTGCTGCAATAGGACGTGTGAACCAAAAACCAATTAATAGATAAGAACACATTCCAACCAATTCCCAAAAAATATAAATTTGTATCAAATTAGAACTAGTAACTAATCCCAACATTGAAGTATTAAAAAAACTCATATAAGCAAAAAATCTTAAATATCCTTGATCATGAGACATATAATTATCACTATAAATAAGAACCAAAATGCCAACAGTAGTGATTAATATTAACATAATAGAGGTAAGTGAATCGATCAAGTAACCAAACTCTAAAGAAAGATCATTATTTATAGTCCAAGACCACACATATTGATAGATAGAACTCCTATTGTTATTGATTTGATCAATCGACAGATTGACCGAAAAGAGCATAACTATACCTAACAAAAAAATACTCGGAAAAGCCCACATACGGCGAAGATTTTTTGTTGCGCTGGGAAAAAGTAGAAGTACCACCCCTATCAACATAGGAACTGGAAGTGGAATAAAAGGTATGATCCATGAAGATTGATGTGTATATTCCATAAAAAAAAAATTGGATTTGTAATGAGTTTTGTTTCTTATTCGCCGGTTTTATCTCTTTTGTAAAGGGTTCAGTTAATAAAAAAGAGTGAACAACGTGAACATATAAATAGAATTTTATATTCTTCTGAATCTTTGCACAATACTTCCAATATTGAAAAGTAAAAATGTAAAAACGGTCCAAAAAAAAATTCCTAGTGAAAAATGAACTTTATTTTTAGTAATATTTTTTACTATTAATAAATAATAAAATAACTAAAAAAATCTTTATTAAAATTCTCATAAAAACAAAATTTGTCAAATAATAATCTCATTTTTTTATTTGACAATTATACAAATATTATTTTCTATAAAGCGCGTATAAAAAATTGTACCAAAACTTAGAACATTCGTTTATTTTTATATGTATAAAAATTCTTTATATGACATAACTCAATCAAATACGAATTTTTTTCTTTTATTTATATTCAGAAGCATTCGTTTATTTTCGAACTAATTTCTTTTTTACATTACAATACAAAGATATCTATGTTTGGCAAAATTTTTTAAAAAAGTGTTATAGTTATAATATTCAATGTTTTACTTTAGATAGAAAAAAAAGGGGATAAGATATATGGCTAATTAATCAAAGAACAATTAGTTTTCATTTACAGAAATACAGAAAAGAAGATATGTCTTTCACATGACCTGTAGCAATGGAAAAAAAGAAATTATATTAGTTAGATGGCAGTTCCAAAGAAACGCACTTCTAGATCAAAAAAAAAAATCCGGAAAAACGTTTGGAAAAAGCGAGGATATTGGACAGCATTGAAAGCTTTTTCATTAGCGCAATCAATTTCTACAGGGAATTCAAAAAGTTTTTTTGTATAACAAATACAAACGTTGGAATAATCTAAATTAGCTGGATTCAGGGAATATTCTCTAATATTGAATTTCTTTTTTTTAATAACGAATTTTTTATATTTTATAAATTAATTAATAAATTCAATTAAAAATTGATTTATTAACTCAGATATTTTATTAACTCATATATATCTATTTTAGAATAAGAAAAAAAAATCCTTTGAATGTAATACTAAATTGGTGAAAATATATATATATAATTAATTAAATAATAAATATTAATTAAATAAGAAAATAAAAAAATAAGAATAAAGAATATATATAATAATAAATATATATAAAGAATAAAAAGAATATAATAATAATATAATAAATAATTCATTAAAAACTACAAAAGAGAAAATTTTTTGTTCCATTTCCAGATTCAAGTCAGAATTATCTAGTTCCAACAATGCTTGTTTTTGAAAACAGAGAATAAACTACAAAAAACCATTCCGCGTTGTTAAATATTAAAACAGAAACTCGAAACAAAAAAAAACGACAATAAGAATTCGTATTGAAATTGAACCATTCTAATGAAAAAAAAAAAATAATATATATATTTATAAATATTTATATAATATTTATATATATATATTTATATATATTTCTATCTAAATTATATATTTATATATAAATATATAAATAATATAATTTAGATATATCTATATTCTATATTTAAATAGAATAATAATAATATTATATAGAATAATAATATTATAGAATAATAATAATATTATTATCAAAAAGATAATAATCTAATAATAATCTAATCCATTTTATTATAAATTTATTCAATTCAAATAATTATAATAGAATTCCTTTCATTCTTTAATGTTTATTTTATTATAAAAATTTCAAATTTTATTTTTTTTTCGATTATTTCTCAATCTCGACGATTGAGAAATAATGGGTTATTATGATTTCGAGTAAGCCGCTATGGTGAAATTGGTAGACACGCTGCTCTTAGGAAGCAGTGCTAGAGCATCTCGGTTCGAGTCCGAGTGGCGGCATGGCATCTTATCTTCTAAAAGAGTAAGTCCTATAATGAATTAAATTTCCGATTTCTCGTTCTAGTATTAGTATTCAGACACTCTTTTTCTTTTTTTTTTTTTTATGATACTTTCAACTTTAGAGCATATATTAACTCATATATCGTTTTCGGTCGTATCAATTGTAATTTCAACTCATTTGATAACCTTATTAGTCAATGAAATCTTAGGATTATATGATTCGTCCAAAAATGGTATGATAATAACCTTTTTCTGTATAACGGGATTGTTAATTACTCGCTGGATTTTTTCGGGCCATTTACCATTTAGTGATTTATATGAATCATTAATCTTCCTTTCCTGGGGTTTTTCCATTTTTCATATGATTTTATGTTTTAACAAAAAGAAAAACGATTTAAGTACAATAATCGCACCAAGTGTTATTTTTACCCAAGGCTTTGCTACTTCAGGTATTTTAACCGAAATGCATCAATCTGCAATATTAGTACCCGCTTTACAATCTCATTGGTTAATGATGCACGTAAGTATGATGATATTTGGCTATGCAGCTCTTTTATGTGGATCGTTATTATCAGTAGCCATTTTAATTATTACATTTCGAGAAGTCATACAAATTTTTGGTAAAAGCAATGATTTGTATTTATTAAATCAATCATTTTATTTTGCTGAGATTGAGATCAAATACATGAATATGAATGAAAGAAACAATGTTTTAGAAAAAACGAATTTCTCTTCTTCTAGAAATTATTACAGGTCTCAGTTTATTCAACAATTGGATCGTTGGAGTTATCGTATTATTAGTCTGGGTTTTCTCTTTTTAACGATAGGTATTCTTTCAGGAGCAGTATGGGCTAATGAGGCATGGGGGTCATATTGGAATTGGGATCCAAAGGAAACTTGGGCCTTTATTACTTGGACCATATTTGCGATTTATTTACATACTAGAAAAAATAAAAAATTGGAAGGTGTAAATTCTTCAATAGCGGCCTCTCTGGGCTTTTTTATAATTTGGATATGTTATTTGGGGATCAATCTATTAGGTATAGGATTACACAGTTATGGTTCATTTCCATCTAATTGAATTAAAGTGAGTAAAGGACCTGACAAATAAAGAAAGCATATATATATAAGAAATTAGATTATTATATATAAGAAATTAGATTATTATATATAAGAAATTAGATTATTATATATAAGAAATTAGATTATAGATATAAGAAATTATATTATATTTATATGAATATATAAATAGAAAAATAAATATCGAAATATACAGAAACTTCGAAAAAAATAAATCGTCGAGAACCCTTTTAATCAAGTAATGTAATGATTCAAGGGGTTCTCACAAACAATAAACATATTCGATTACATTTTTTCTTATTATGGTTTTTTTTTTCTTTTTGATTTGGGGTTTTATTCATTTATTCACGAGAAAACTTTTTAGAAAAAAGTCGATAGAATGGCTTCAACCTTGTCAACCGAGAATGATAAAATGAAATCTGGATAAATACCAATACCTATTACGGGTATAAGGATCGAAATCGAAATAAATAATTCTCGCGGCCCAGAATCAAAAAAATACGAGTTTGGTGTATTAAAAAGCTTGTATCCATAGAACATCTGCCGTAACATGGATAATGAATAAATAGGAGTTAATATTATTCCAATTGCTGTTACAAAAGTGATTAGTATTTTTGTGATTAAAAGATATTTTTGGCTGGTAATTATTCCCCAAAAAACTATCAATTCTGCAACAAAACCGCTCATGCCCGGCAATGCAAGGGAAGCCATCGATAAGATACTGAAAACCGTGAATATTTTTGGCATTGGAATAGCCATTCCGCCCATTTCGTCAAGATAAAGAAGACGTAGTCTATCATAACTAGTTCCCGCCAAGAAAAAAAGCGCAGCGCCAATAAATCCATGAGATATTATTTGTAAAATGGCCCCATTGAGCCCTGTATCGCTTATGGAACCAATTCCAATAATTATGAAACCCATATGAGATACCGAGGAATAAGCTATTCTTTTTTTTAAATTACGTTGACCAAAAGATGTTGAAGCTGCATAGATTATTTGAATTGAACCTAATATCATTAACCAAGGGGAAAATATAGAATGAGCGTGGGGTAATAATTCCATATTAATTCGAACCAATCCATACGCTCCCATTTTTAATAAGATTCCGGCTAAAAGCATACAAGTGCTGTAATGTGCCTCTCCGTGGGTGTCTGGTAACCATGTATGTAAGGGTATAATCGGCAATTTGACAGCAAAAGTCAAAAGAAATCCCATATAGAATATTAGTTCGAGCGCCGCGGGATACGATTGATTAGTTAATGTTTCAAAATTGAATGTCGGTTCATTAGAAGCATAGAAACCGATACCTAGAATTCCCATTAATAAAAAAACAGAGCTTCCCGCAGTGTATAAAATAAACTTTGTAGCGGAATACAAACGTTTTTTCCCCCCCCACATGGATAAAAGTATATAAACTGGAATTAATTCAAATTCCCACATGATGAAAAAAAGTAAAATGTCTCGAGAAGAAAATGGTCCTATTTGACCGCTATACATTGCTAACATCAGGAAATGGAATAATCGGGATTCTCGAGTAACTGGCTGAGCCGCTAAAGTAGCTATAGTGGTAATAAATCCCGTCAGTAAAATGGGTCCTATAGAGAGTCCATCTATTCCGAGTCTCCAGTAAAAAGAAAAATAATTGATCCATTTAAAATTTTCCGTAAGTTGGATTAATGGATCATCCAATTGGAAATGATAACAAAATGCATAGGTTGTTAGAAGGAGATCGATTAAGCATATACAAATCGTATACCACTTAATTACCTTATTTCCTCGATGAGGAAATAAGAAGATTAAGGAACCTCCGGCTATAGGTAAAAGTACAACTATTGTTAACCAAGGAAAATAATTCGTGATAAAAATAAGATACACTTGGACCAGAAAAACGCGCGCTCAAAACAGAAGAATATTAATATTCTTCTGTTTTGAGCGCGCGTTTTTGCCAGTAAAAAAACGTATTCTCGTGGTGTTTGTTTTTTGAAAGGTATCAATAAGCTAGACCCATGCTTCGAGTTGTTTCATGCCATAAATAAACTCGAACACTTAAGAAATCCGTCGGACAGGCGGATTCACACCTCTTACAACCAACACAGTCCTCTGTTCTTGGGGCAGAAGCAATTTGCTTAGCTTTACACCCATCCCAAGGTATCATTTCTAATACATCTGTGGGGCAGGCTCGTACACATTGAGTACATCCTATACATGTATCATAAATCTTTACTGAATGTGACATTGGATCTAGAGTTTTTTTTTTAACATCAAAAATTTAAAATTTTCGATCTAGTAAACTCGTAAATGAATCATATATTTAGACACCAGATGAATCAACGATTTACCAGAATTTTGAAACTTAACTTAAAAAAATCGACTTCCGGGTCAATTCATAAGAGGAGAAGAGGACCAAGATACTTAGATTTCTTACGTTTTTGCAAACATGCAAATAAAAATTGATGAATATTACACTATTCTAAATTCTAATTATTATTTTATTAATAATGATTAATACTATTTATTCAACAAATTAGATTGATTGATACGAGTTGATTTTCTGTTACGATAAATTGAAGAAACAATAGCCAGTCCGATAGCTGCTTCAGCGGCTGCAATAGCAATAACAAAAATAGAAAAAATATTTCCTTTTAATTGGCGACTATCAAAAAAATCAGAAAAGGTTACGAAATTAATATTCACCGCATTCAGTATAAGTTCAAGACACATAAGGGCTCTAACCATATTTCGGCTCGTGATCAATCCATAGATACCAATAGAAAATAAATAGGCACTCAAAACAAGTACATGTTCGAGCATCATTAACCAACTCCTTATCAATTTTTATTCATTTTAATATAATATGAACAACAATTCAACGGATTCAATTGACTAAAGAATATAACAAGTCTGGAACAAAAGAGTATATTGCCAAAAAAATTATTTTCTATAAAATTATTTTCTATATAAACACTTTTTTTTTACATTCACATAGAATTCAACAGAAAAAAATGGGAAAAAAAAATTCTATTTTTTTGATTGCTAGTTCGAAAGATTTCTTATTGGCGAGCCACGACAATTGCACCTATCAAAGCAACTAAGAGAATTATGGAAATTAGTTCAAATGGAAGAAAAAAATCTGTTGATAAATGAATTCCAATTTGTTGACTAGTACTTATCAAATCTTGCTCTATAATCTGATTTGATCTTGTAGTCCAAATAATCCCGTACCATGATGTATCTGGGATAGTAGTTATTAGTGAAATAAGAATACTTGTACAAACCATCAAAGTAATTCCACTCCCAACGGTCAAAAGATGAGAATCTTGGTAATATTCCGAACCATTCATGAACATCACAGCAAATAGGATTAAAACGTTTATAGCTCCCACGTAAATAAGTAGTTGTGCGGCAGCTACAAAATGGGAATTTGATAAAATGTAGAATAAAGATATACAACCAAGAACCAGTCCCAAGGAAAAAGCAGAAAAAATTGGATTGGTAAATAATACTACTCCTAGACTTCCTAATACAAGACCTGATCCCAAAAAGACTAAAAGAAAATCATGTAGTGGTTCAGGCAAATCCATTATATGTAAAAAAAGAGATAAATAAATCGAGATTTCATGACTTTAATTGATATGACCAGGGAAAATTTTGATATACGAGATTTCTCTCCGCATTGAATTTAATCCTAACAACTGGGAATTGATATGCGTATCGGTTATAGGCCAAATGTCCTTCTATTCCGTTATATGAAAGAATAGGTCGAAACTATAAGTATAACTATATGATATGTATTCTATATTTATATCTAATAAATATAACTATACATATTCTATATTTATATTCTATAGTTTTATTTATATTCTATGTTTATAGAATTATAGAATTTCTCTATATATAAAATAATAGAAAATATTTCTAATAGAATTTTTCTTTTCTAAGAGAATATAGAATAGTTTTTCTATTTTTAGAGAACATTTGGTCTATATTTATATTATTTAGTTATATATATATATAACTGTTATATATTAATAATATATATTATAAATTTAATAATATATATAATAAATAGATATGAAATATAGAAAGAATCAGATTTGTTTGATTAGAATCAGATTTTATTTATATATATTTCTTTCATATATTATATATCTTTTATATATATATTTGATACCTATATATTTCTAATTAATATTAATATATATAATTTTATAAAAAAATTTACATAATTTAATTCTAATTATTTTCATTTTTTGAATTAAAATAAGATTATATATATTATAATATCTTATTATTATAATTATAATATCTTATTATTATAATAAATAATTATAAATAAATTTGAATAATAAATTTTTTATTATATTAGAATATTCTTTTTTTTTAATTATAAAAAAAAAAGAATAATATAATAAATAAAAAAAAAGAAAATAAAAAAGAAAAAATTTGGATTATCTTTTTTTATTTGATATTTGAATTGTTCGTATTGTATAATCATCAATTACTGATATTGGTAAACGACCCAAAGCAATTTGATTATAATTCAATTCATGACGATCATAAGTCGAAAGTTCATATTCTTCAGTCATTGATAAACAATTTGTTGGACAATACTCAACACAGTTCCCGCAAAATATACAAATTCCGAAATCAATACTGTAATTAAACAATCGTTTCTTTCGAATATCCGTTTCCAGTTTCCAATCAACAACGGGTAGATCTATAGGACATACACGAACACATACTTCACAAGCAATGCATTTATCAAATTCAAAATGGATTCGACCGCGGAAACGTTCCGATGTAATTAATTTTTCATAAGGATATTGAATAGTTACGGGTAAACGATTTGCGTGGGATAAGGTAATCATGAAACTTTGACCAATGTACCTTGCAGCTCGGACTGTTTGTTGACCATAATTCATGAACCCAGTTACCATAAGGAACATATCGTGAATATCTATGAATATTTTTGTTTTGTTTCTTTCTCTTGTTTGAGACAAGTTACAAATATAGAGGATCAATCTTTTACAGTGAAAACAGTTGAGACGAAGTTGTTAATAATAGATTACCGAGAGAAATAGGTAAAAGAAACTTCCATCCAAGATTTAACAATTGGTCCATTCTTAGCCTAGGCAAAGTCCATCTTGTTGTGATAGAAAGGAACAAGAACAAATAAGTTTTAGCTAATGTAATAAAGATATCAATTGTAGTTCCAAAAACCCCATATGCTTTAGTTATCTCAAAAAACTCAGAAACTAATATGTACGGAACAGGGATATTTGAACCGCCCAAGTAAAGAACTGTTACAAATAATGAAGAAATTAATAGGTTTAAATAAGAAGCAACATAAAATAAACCAAATCTTATACCTGAATATTCCGTTTGATAACCCGCTACTAATTCTTCTTCCGCTTCTGGTAAATCAAAAGGTAATCTTTCGCATTCTGCTAGGGAAGAAAGTAGAAAAACGATGAAACCTATAGGTTGACGCCACAAATTCCATCCCCAAAAATCATATTTTGATTGTGCATCAACTATATCAACTGTACTTAAACTGTTAGATAATCCTAGTCGGTGATAACATTACTGTCCCATCGCTATTACAGAACCGTACATGAGATTTTCACCTCATACGGCTCCTCGAAAGTCTTAAATAAATATAAGGACCAGGCCGATTGTTTGTCTTTTGCTATATCCCTAAGAGGGATAAGATTCCAATTTATCGGACGGTTCTGAATTAGACCAATTGAATTCCGTCTGTTCTAATTTAGAATTTTATAATAAAGATAAAAAAATGCATTTTTTATAAAAGATACAAAAGGCACTTCTGAATTTATCTTATCCCTAAAAAAACATATATAATTTTTTAAGTAATAACTTTATTCTTCAATATTCTTCAATAAAATAATCTTTTAGAATTTTCAATAACCCTCCCCTTCGTTTTTGATTACGAAAAAATAATTACATATTAGTTTCTAAATTATGATATGACATAAATTCTATCTCCATAAATATGGATTAAAAATCCATATGGATAAAAAAAAGATAAAAAAAGGGTCAGTCGCTTTTTTCTTTTTTTTTCGTTCCTATTCGTCTTTTTTGTGCAAATAAAATCAAAAAGGGACTTGAAAAAAAAAAAAAATTAAAGGATTTTTTCGTTCCCGATAGTCATTTATTTAATCAGTGGATAGGAGCCTACTCTGGACCGGAATTTTGGGGAGTACTGCCTTGATTTTTCTACCAACTTAAAGCCCCAATTAGTATTCTTTTTTCTATTATGTGGAAATGCTCTTTTTGAAAATTTACATAATCCGCGTTACTAATCCTTTGTGTATCTTGGTGGTTCTAACCGTCCACTTAATCTTTTATGAGCCTCCCTTATTTATGTTAATACATGTATGATAATTCATCCAAACGGTAGCAAAAACGCAATAAAGTTGGTCTTTTGAACCCGAACCCGCTTCAAGACAAGATTTATAATCAACCAATCCTGGGGTAATCAGACTCTTCTGCTTCTAATTTTTTTTTTTTCACTAAATTCTTATACATAGAAAATGAGACTCAATATTTTGACTGCAATTTAAAATCATCATACTATAACCCTATATAAACTATACCATAGAGAGAATCAGGTAAGGTAATGTAATATAGTATTCATAAATTGTATTCAATAGAAGCTGTTTTATTTCACTCATATAACTATCTGATTTTTTTCTTCAATACGAATTGAGAATAATAATTAATTTATTCTACCCCTTTCCTATAAAGTGTCCTACAAAGAAAGGCGTATAAGCAATAGCATCGAAAAGTTTTTGTATCAACGAATCGCACGTAGAGATATTGATAACACACATAGAGTTAATGGTATTTCATAACTAATCGATTGAGCAGTAGCTCGTAGACCACCCAAAAAGGAATATTTATTATTTGATCCATATCCTGACATAAGAAGTCCAATGGGAGCAATACTCGAAATAGCAATCCATAAAAAAACACCGATATTGAGATCAGATAAAACAAAGTTATATCCAAAAGGAATTACTGAATAGCTTATTATAATTGATATGACTGATATGGATGGTCCGATACTGAATAAACGAATATCTCCCCTAGATGGAATAAGATTTTCTTTGAAAAGTAGTTTTGTTCCATCTGCTAGAGCTTGAAGAACTCCCCAAGGACCGGCGTATTCCGGTCCAATCCGCTGTTGTATACCTGCGGATATTTCTCTTTCTAACCATACAATTGATAGTACACTTATGGTGATTCCCAATACAAGAGTAAAGATAGGGGCAAGTACCCATAAAATTCCATATACCTCTTTAAAAGATGCCAATCTGAAAAAAGAATTGATATCTTGTATTTCTGTTGTATCAATTATCATTTCAACGATCAACTTCTCCCATAATGATATCTATGCTACCTAGTATTGTCATAATATCAGCCAATTTCATTCTTTTAACTAATTGAGAAAGAATTTGCAAATTGATAAACCCAGGTGGACGAATTTTCCATCTCCAAGGAAAACCATTCTGATCCCCTATTAGAAAAATTCCTAATTCTCCTTTTGGGGCTTCAACTCTTACATAAAGTTCTTGTTTCGGCAATTCAAAAGTTGGAGACGGTTTTTTACTAATGAATCGATATTCAAAATCATTCCATTCTGGTTCCCTTTCCCTATCAAAGTAACGGATTTCTAAATTTTCATATGGACCTCCAGGAATTCCTTCCAAAGCCTGTTGAATTATTTTTATGGATTCCACCATTTCGCCAATTCGAACTAAATAACGAGCTAATGAATCTCCTTCTTTTTGCCATTGAACTTCCCAATCAAATTCCCCGTAACACTCATAATTATCAACTTTACGGAGATCCCATTGTATTCCGGAAGCCCGAAGCATCGGTCCTGATAAACCCCAATTTATTACTTCCTTTCCACCAACAATGCCTATTCCCTCAACCCGTTCTAAAAAAATAGGATTTATCGTAATAAGTTTTTTATATTCAACAACCCCAGTTAAAAAATAATCGCAAAAATCCAAACATTTATCTATCCAACCATGAGGTAGATCAGCCGCTACTCCCCCGATACGGAAAAAATTATGCATCATTCTCATACCTGTCGCAGCTTCGAATAGATCATATATTAATTCTCTTTCTCTGAAAATATAGAAGAAAGGGGTTTGTGCACCAATATCTGCCATAAAAGGTCCCAGCCATAATAGGTGAGAAGCTATACGACTCAATTCCAACATAATTACTCGAATATAGCTGGCTCTTTTAGGTACTTGAATATTTCCCAACTGTTCCGGTCCGTTTACGGTTATTGCTTCTGTAAACATAGTGGCTAAATAATCCCAACGTGTTACATAAGGCAGATATTGTATAATTGTTCGGTTTTCCGCTATTTTTTCCATCCCTCTGTGTAAATAACCCAATATTGGTTCACAATCAATAACATCCTCACCATCCAGAGTAACAATAAGTCGAAGAACACCATGCATTGATGGGTGGTGAGGGCCCATATTCACTATCATGAGGTCTTTTCTTGTAGCTGGGACATTCATAGGTTTTTCCTCGATTTATTCTTATTCATTCCATGAATTGCGTAAAACAAAAGAAAAGAAATTCATCAAAATTCAAGACCTAATAAATCGAATAATTAAAAATGACTCTTCAAATTAACGAATTTGTGACTCACGAATATCCAACTGATTTATTAATTTGTTATAACGTATTCCATTTTTCTTTGACAAATAAGACAGTAGCCGTTGTCGTTTTCCCAGAATTTTACGTAAACCTCGTTGAGATAAATAGTCTTTTCGGTGCAATTCCAAATGTGAAGTAAGTCTTCGTATCTTATTAGTGAAATTGAATACTTGAAATTCAACCGATCCGGGGTTTTCTTCTTTTTTTTCTTGTGAAAAACTCGGTAGAATTAAATTTTTTACCATACGTTGAAAGCTTTCTTTTCCCTTTCCTTATTTTATAGATATATTTTTTTAATCAGTAATAGTAATGACACTAATTTTTCATTTTTTATATTGTATATACAATAATATTAAATTCCGTCAGATTTCCCGATTTTTTTTTTTCAAATCATAGAATACTATATTTATGCATTCCAAAAAAAATGGTAGACTTAAAAAAGCTATATAAGACGATTTTGTTGATTCATTTTTGTATCGAATGGATACATCATTGAATTAGTATCAAGGCCTCGGAATACAGAATAGAAGTTAACAAAATGTGTGTGCGCATCTATGTGTGTATCCATTTATATCCGCATACCGAATATATTATGCTAAATAGAAGAAAGAAATCTAGATTAACGAATTCTCAATCACGGATACATATGTATTCTTACTATACTGAAACGGCTTCCATTATAGGTATCAAACCAATAGCGATTCATGCAAGCTAAATCCTCTAATCGAAAATTTGGCCAAAGAAAAAAATAGAAATTCATTTGTTTTTTTTTTTCTCTATCAAGATCCTTATTTTCAGCCAAAACTTTACAGCAATTAGTTACTTTATTCTTATTGTAAAATGTTGTCTTTTTATGTACACTATCTCTATTCTTAGAATTGAAAGACATTAGAATTCTGAATTCTCTACGACGTCTAGCGGAAAAAAGAAATTCGGGAACAAACAAATCATAATGATTTTTTTCTTTATTCTCTGTTATCTTTTGATCTCTTGTTCTTGGAGTGGATTTATAAAATTTCTTCTTATCAACGTGGCTTTTTTCCGGATATTTTTGATTAATTTGACGCTTACTCTTATGAATCAACGAGAGGCCTATGGTTTGATACATCAAAAATTGTTCATCGTTTTCTCTAGACAGACGAACAGGTTCGATAATCAATATTCCTTCGTTGATCAATTTTTGATTTTTAATCAATTCTGTAAGAGTCAAATCCTTCTGATTATGAATCATCATAATATCTAGACTTAGTTCTCCTCTTTGAATAGAGGTTATAGCAATCTCTTTTATATTTTTCAATCTAATCAGGAGACAATATATTTTTATATTATTCATTACTCTTTGATTTAAGGAACCCTTCCAATTCAATTGAAAAATGAAAAACCTTTTTAATAAGAAATTAAGTTGTTCCTCTATCTTGCTAGTGTATTGTGGTTTGTTTATATCCTCTTTCCTGTCCAATCCTGTATAATCTTCTTCAATATCTTTTTCTTGGGTTGAGAGAGGTGATTCAAAATCCACTCGACCCGTGTATTCCGCTTTTGCTTGATTTCGAGTTCCTAACTCGAATTCTAATTTTTTTTTTTTTTTTGATGATCTAAAAATATCTATTATTTTTTTCCTTCCAGTGATGTTTTTATTTGCACTAACATTTTTATTTATTTTATTTATATTAAAATCGAAAAAAAGTAATTGGATTGGTATGATCCACGGGTTACTCATATATGCATTAAAAAATATCAAAAATTGGGAAAAGAACAAAAATTCCCGATTCGATATGGAACGATTTAATATTTCTTCATTCATTCCCATCCAATCAAAATATTTTCTATCCAGATTTTTTTCTATATCTATAATAGCATCTTCTGCTATATAATTCTTGATAGAGATATCACTCGTTAGATCAAATATCTTTTGTTTACGTGTGTTGTAATTATAAGAAATTGCTTGATTTTTATTTGCTTGTAATGGTGATCCATATCCATAAATATATGAGTGCTTCTTATCTGCATAATTAATAGATTTATATGAAAAAAGATCATATTCATATTGTTTTTTTTTTAATGAGTCTAATTGTTGATTTTTGTAAAGAATTAATCGGGTTTTCTCATATGAATCACGCTTTTTTAAATCTTTTTTTTGAGAGACACGACGCTCATGGATTCTATTTCTCCATTTTTGTGGCACTAATCTAGACCATCTCCTCTGAGATAAATCATATTGATAATGACCCTTTAACAACCAATTTTTCCATTGATTCATTACAGAATTGGGAGGTTTCTTTTGTCTTAATTTAGAATCAAATATTCTTTGTATTCCAAAAAAAAAATCCTTTATTTCATTCTTAAGAAAAAAGTATTTTCCATGATCTTCAAAAGCGGATCTTAAATTATATATGTTAATAACTTGGGTTTCTGATAATTTAAAAAATACATATGCCTGTGACAACGAGGATACGTCACAAGAATTCTGTGAATTCGTATTCCTAATATTATAATATTTTTTTAGAAGCGAAATAAAGTGAATTAGACTTTGATTAGTTTTATCCGTTCTGTCTTCTTTTGTTTCATTATTGTAAATGGATTTTTTTTTTATTCTGTTTCTTGTTCTTGATTCAATAAACAATTGTACATCGATCCTAGGAATATAAATGATACATAGAAAGATATTTAGGTATACCCTTTCCATGAGAGATTTCAAAAAGGAATGCTGTGATTTACGGTCTAATAATAATAAAGGATTTTGTGATTTACGGGCTAATAGAGGATTTCTTTTTTTAAAAATTTCCCAAATACTTTTTTTTAATTCGAATCTTTTAGCATAATAACTTTTTTTGTTCGAACTAATATTTATCTTTGAAGAAAAAACCCCCCTTTCTTTTTTCATTTTTTTTATTTTCTTTATGATTGTCTTTCTTTCAGCATTCAGATCTTTTATTTTTTTTTTTTTCAATGAACAAGTTGTCCAATTAACAGATTGAATTCGAATGGTTGATTCGTAAATTATTGGAATTTTATTACTTATTGTTGAATCTTTTTGGCTTTCACTCAATCCATATATCTTTTTGAATCTAAGTAGAAATAAAGTCGGGAGTTGTTTTATTTTTTCGTTTATAAATAGAATACTTTTGATGATCCATTTTGCTCTTTCTTTTAAGAAATTTAGAAACAATTTTGTTCTCTGATTTAAAATATTGAGAACGATAAAAAAATGATTTTTCCATTTTTTTATTTTTTTGTTGAGTTTTTTTAAAATGGGATGAAAAAAAAAAAATTTATTTCGGGGAAAACTAGAAAAGGGGAATTCAACTTCCATTCCCAAAATTGTTAAAAAGCAAAAGTCCCTTTTTTTTTTCATTGGATCCTTTTCAGTGGATCGTAGCTTAGATCTGTGCCAAGGCTTCAGACGAAAAGGAAATATTATTTTTATCTGAATACCATCTATTAGCCACTTTTTTGGAAATTCTGTTTCGGATAATTGAACGCCATTATAGGTGCATTTAATATACATTTCTTTCTTCCAATCTCTAAAATCTTCTGACCATTCGGGAAATTGAAATAATAGCATACGAACAATATTTTTAGTTATTATCAATGAAGGCAATATAATATATTTTCTAAGAATCGATTGGGTTATTAATAAATAACCTCTTATTATTTGAGCAAATATAATGCTATCCCAGGCCTCTCCTATTTCTATACGTCTTTTTTCCTCTTTTTCTTTTTTTTTTTTTTCGCCCCCCTCCTCACTTTCTTTTTTATTTTCCTCCGTATAATCTGAATTTAGGGATTCTGCTTTTGTACGCATCCAATTTTTGAACATAAAAATTATTTGTCTCATTGGCTCAAAATTTTTTAAAAAAGAAAAGAACGAGGGTTTTTCAATTTTGTCCAAAAAAAGGGGCGAATGCAGACTTTTTTGAAAGAGTCTCCAAGTAATTGTTTTACGCCTTTTAGCACGTATAGATCCTTTGATTATGTCTCGTCTAAAATCAGGTTGTTGTGCATAACGTATTAAAGCCAATTCCCCGTTTTTATCAGTATTATTAGGATCTCTAGTATATCTATAAGTATCGTTATTTTTTTTTTTTTTAGTAAAAGTCAAAATAACTACACGTTTGGCTTTTCGGGAACGAATTCCATATTTCTCTTCCTCATTTTTTACTTCCAGTTGTTCTAATTCGTCAATTAATTTGTATGACCATCGAGGAACCTCTTTCCTCATTTCTTTGATTCCAATACACTTTTTTTTTTTTACAATTCTTTTCTCGTTCAGATCAGTTCTAATTGCGTCGAACAAGAATTTTATTTTTTTTTTTTCGGAATTCACTTTCACTTGTGCATATTCCGGAAAGAGAACAAGTCCTTCAAAATTAAGGCTTGATACTGATTTATACGAGAATTTATGGATTAAAAAAAAAAAAATTTTAATTAATAATGATTTTTTATCAAATGTATCTATTTTCTGTTCAAATTCTGTATGATTTTTATTACTATTAATATTAATAAGTAGAGCATGAATCTTATTTTGCCAAATATCATTTTTTTTATAAGTTTCCGTTTTGATTGAGGA